CATAGCTTCATAATAATTCTGTAAAGCTTCTGCATAATTTCCTTCGGATTGAGCTGACATCCGTTACGGTCGCCATTCAATTAAAAGAATCTCCGTTCCAGAACCGTACGTGAGATTTTCACCTCATACGGCTCCTCCCTTATGTGCATAAGGAGAATATACATGAAATCAAAAAGATGAAAATATTCTCATTATGGACTGAGCAGGGCTAGTGTTTTTACAAGAAATCTCTAGCCAACCTTCCTGCAAGAGATCTTTTCTTAACATCAAGACTAGATAACTAGATAGAAATGAGAACTCGAGCAATTTCTTTGTTTTCAACGCCTCCTAATTTCCAGGAATTAGTCACTTCAAACAACCTTCGATGGTTATAATTGGTATCCAAAGTACGAACGAGATGGATGTTTGTTGTCCCAACCATGCTTTTAGTCCCGAGCCCAATAAAGGAAAGGGGTCATTTCTAACAAGGTTTTTGTGTTGTTGATTCCTAGGTGTAGTGCTTTTTCCCTTATGCTGTCCGTTGGTACTAGTGGAGTAGGATTGCCCCATAATACAGAACCTCTAGGTGTAACCTTTCGCTCAATACTAGAATCAAAAATTGAAACATAGCATCTGAGGTTGCATTAATCGAGGATACACGACAGAAGGAATTGTTCTATTTTCAAACTTCACCTTCAACAAGCGTAGATTTATTTCAAAAATTTTCCCGAATCACGTGTCTTTCTCGTAAGACCGAGAGAATTTCAATAAAAAAAAATCAAATCACACCATCTCTGTAATAGGTAAATGCCTCCTTTTCTCCTGAAGTTGTCGGAATTATTTGCAATAAGATATTGGCTACAATTGAAAAGGTCTTATCAATAAAATTTCCATTTATCCTCGATCTAGGCATAGCCAGCAATCCATTTTCTAATTCTTCTCATTCCCTCTCGTAGGAAAATGATCCCACAAAGAAAAGAATTGTACAGTACGAAATAACATAAAAATAGATTGATTTGCAAAAATTATGGGCTTTCTATTCCAATTGTTCCTTTTTTTTGACAGGAATCAATAAGAAATAGTCCAACCCGGTTGGATTTCATCCTAATGTAGTAGTATACCAATTAAGCGAACTATTCCGATTTCCTTGAAGTTACAGATTCAAATAACTCGAGAAATTTTGGTTGAATTATGATTCAAAGAGGAAAAAATGATTCTATGATGAAAATAGAATAACCACCTCTTTCTCTTTATTTATCTTATGTACATAGCAGATATACAATCCAATCCACTATAAAAATGTTTTCTCAATCTAGAATAGAAGGGTGAGGGAAGGGGTTTGTTGTTGAGAACTCTAAAGTCGGAAAGAAATTGGAGAATTTGTAAGGTATGGAATCGTAGTCTATATAGCATTATGATAGAAAGGTATCCATTAACCCTAGTCTAAAAAATCTAGACCTATCAATCAGTTGATTCGTTCTAATTCATTGATTTAATCGAGTCGAATATAGTAGGAGTCATTTTTGCAAACACGAATCCCCCCTTTTCTAAAAATTACAAATAAAAAAAATTCGTAAGAAAATAATTGTCTTGGGGCCTCGAAAGATCTTTTTTTACTTTGATTAAAAATTTTCTATTTTTATTTGTAATATATAGTTAAAATGGATTGGTCATACCTATCCAATAATCTAGAATCGAATATAAAGAACTCACTATTCACTCGGTTTTTGCTTCATAATCATTATGTAGGAGAGATGGCCGAGTGGTTCAAGGCGTAGCATTGGAACTGCTATGTAGGCTTTTGTTTACCGAGGGTTCGAATCCCTCTCTTTCCGCACCTTCACTTAATAGATCCGATATGGAGCAATGGAGACCTTTATTCCACCAGTTAAATCTTTCATTGATATAGATTCTCTATTCCCAATTGCCACGACTAGGAAGAATACCGGAAAGAATAGGAAAATAGCCCCTCTGGCTATGATACATAAATAAGAAAAAATCGGAATCAAACCCGTATTTTGCTTACTTAACCTTAGGTTAATTTAATTTGATAAAAGGGAATAAAATTTCTCCTATTTTATTTGAGTTTAGGTTTAATTAAGTTTGACGAGAATAATACTCTACGACTAGCAATTCATTGATTTTTAAACCGACCCATTTACTATCTATTATTTGATTGACCAGTCCTTTATATTGAACTGGGTGAAGAGTCAAATGGTTTGGCACTTCCGCCTGAGGAGAAGAGTTGAGAGAATTTTGAATCAGAGTTCTGGATTTTTGTTCATCCTTCGCCATAATAATATCTCGGGGTTTGCAGCGATAACTTGGTATATCTACTATACGCCCATTCACTAAAACATGTCTATGGTTAACTAATTGGCGGGCTGCGGGAATAGTCGAAGCCATACCCAATCGAAAAAGGATGTTATCCAAACGCATTTCAAGTAATTGTAGTAAAACTTGACCTGTTGACCCCTTGGCTTTTCCGGCGATATGAACGTATTTAAGTAATTGTCGTTCTGTAAGACCATAATGAAAACGCAATTTTTGTTTTTCTTCTAGGCGAATACGATATTGCGATTTTTTCCCGGAACGCGATTGATTTCTAAGATCACTCCCGACCTTAGGCCTTTTATTAGTTAGTCCTGGTAAAGCCCCCAGGCGACGTATTTTTTTGAAACGAGGTCCTCGGTAACGCGACATAAAATAAAGACTCCTTGATTCTTATTTAGAATTTATTTCATTCTTTTTTTCTTTTATTTTACAGAATAAATCTAAACTCAAACTGAACTAAATGAAGCGAAGTTTGCTGAAGTAGTGTACTTGTACTATTACTATACAGAAGAATGAGATAAATTGGATAAATAGTCAAACTTTCTATTATTATATATATAATAATATATAAGATCCTTTTCCTGACATAGTCAGGAGTTCCCCCTATAACTTATTCATGGATTTTGGAAAGAGGGGAAGACACTTTTCAATATTCTTTGATTTCAAAGGAAGATTCTCCATTTTTGAAAAATGGAATAAAAAAATGAAAAATAGAAAAAAGCCGGCTATCGGAATCGAACCGATGACCATCGCATTACAAATGCGATGCTCTAACCTCTGAGCTAAGCGGGCCCATATTATAGTAATAGAAATTTTCTATGCAAAATTGTCTATACATAGGAATTCAAGACACTATTACTATATTACTATAAGTATAGTGTCTCTAGAAATATAGAAAAGAATAGAATCCATAATTACCAATAAATAATAGAAAATTTTGGATTTCTTTATCACAATTCTAAATTCGAATAGAATAATATTTGATAGTCAGTCTTAACTATTTTTAGATAGTCAAACTTTTTTTTTTATTTTGAATTCACATGATATTTGAAATTCTTTTTGTTACACTTCTCTATTTTCTATCCTACAATATTTCTCTATATTTCTTCCTAATTTGGTTGATTAATTAGGACTAATCAACCATTCCTCGGCTTTCAGTCGTAAAAAGGGAAGTTAAGAAAAAAAAGAATCGACCTTTTAAGTATCCCGATTGCATGGGAAAAATGGCATGAAGAGAAAGATATATAAAGGATATATATCAATCTATATTGAATTGCCGATACAGAAATGATAAAATTCAATTTGATTCACTCAAATATTATAGGTTAAGAAAAAGACTTTTTCAAGATAGTAATCGCTATCTAATAAATTCAAAGGTTCCAGTATAAATGAAAGAAAAAAGGAATAATATTCTAATAAAATCTTAATCTCAAAACAAAAGGCAAAAAGAAGGGGGATATGGCGAAATCGGTAGACGCTACGGACTTAATTGGATTGAGCCTTGGTATGGAAACTTACTAAGTGATAACTTTCAAATTCAGAGAAACCCCGGAATTAATAAAAATGGGCAATCCTGAGCCAAATCCTGTTTTCTCAAAACAAAGGTTCAAAAAACGAAAAAAAAAGGATAGGTGCAGAGACTCAATGGAAGCTGTTCTAACAAATGGAGTTGACTGCGCCGGTAGAGGATTCCATGGAAACTTTAGAAAGGATGAAGGATAAACACATCTATTGAATACTATATTAAATGATTAATGTTGACCCGAATCTGTTTTTTTAATATGAAAATGAAAAAATGGAAAAATAGGTGTGAATTTATTTCACGTTGAAGAATAAATCGAATATTCCTCAATTCATTCACTCCATAGTCCGATAGATCTTTTAAAGAACTTATTAATCGGACGAGAATAAAGATAGAGTCCCATTCTACATGCTACATGTCAATACCGGCAACAATGAAATTTATGGTAAGAGGAAAATCCGTCGACTTTAAAAATCGTGAGGGTTCAAGTCCCTCTATCCCCAAAAAGCCTATTTGACCCCTAAAATATTTACGCTATCCCCCCTTTTCGTTAGCGGTTCCAAATTCCCTTATCCTTCTGATTCTTTGACAAACGTATTTGGGCGTAAATGATTTTCTCTTATTGATATAGAATACACATTGCAAATGAAGCAAGAAATGCCGATATGAATGAATACCCTTGAAATTATAGGACTTGGAGAAAACTTTGTAACCCCCCGTGTCCCTTTAATTGACATCGACTCCAGTAATCTCATAAAATGAGGGTGGGATGCTACATTGGAAATGGTCGGGATAGCTCAGCTGGTAGAGCAGAGGACTGAAAATCCTCGTGTCACCAGTTCAAATCTGGTTCCTGACACATGGTTTCATTTTTTAAATCTTATCTTTCTTTTATAAATAGAAATTAATTGATATGAAGCGAGATACGTATTGATTTCGAATCTGGATCATAATCCATACTTTCTTTTATCTATCTTGGCGAGATATACCCCATCTATAAAATACTCTAAAATAGATGGGAAAAGTTTCTTAAATAAATAAAATGAAATTCTATTTCCACTTTGACTTTTTGTTCTTTCATTCAAAAAGAAAGAATGTTAATACTTCATACATATTTCATATTTGAAAGGGTAAATTGGTTTGTTGAAAGAACAAAAAGTCAAAG